CCGCCCACATTAGGATTACTTGTTAATGGTTGATCAAGTTTGATGGATTCGCCCTCGGAAACAAGAAGTTCGGGCCCTGGCGGGATAATATCAACCACTTGACGTCCATCTGATGCATCTACTATGGTGATTTCGTATCCCCCTTTTTCTTTTCGTATGATTTTACTTACTATACCTGCTGCTGTAGCATTATAAACATTATTGTTACTCTTGCTCCCGTCGGGATAAATCTGCCCCCTTCCTCTGTTCCCTCCTACGTATATGGGATATTTTAAGAAGTGAACATCTTTCTTAGTAGCGGGGTCCGGGGAAAGAATAGGAAAGGTTATTTCACTATATTTCTGACCAGGAACAGGCCCTATCACAATAATATTTTTTTTAGTGGGGCGGTAACTCTGAAAAGACAGATTTCCCATCTTTTCTTTAAGCTCAGGCGAAATACGGTCGGGCGGGGCTAATTCAAACCCCTCGGGTAAAATAAGAACAGCACCTACATTCAAAGCTCCTTTTTTGCCATTAGCAAGAACTTGTTTAACTTGCAGATCATAGGGAATTCGAACAACTGCTTCAAATACAGTATCCGGAAGTACCGCTTGTGGAACCTCGATATCCACGGGTTTATTAGCTAAATGGCAATTGGCACATACAATACGGCCAGTTGCTTCTCGTGGATTTTCATAACCCTGCTGTGCAAAAATGGGATATGCATTTGAAATGGGTGCCTGAGTTATTATATATATAATAAGTGATACGGAAATGGACTGAGTAATCTCTTTCTTTATCCACGAAAAGTTATTTTTAGTTTGCATGGTCCAATCATTGATCCCGAAAATTTCTACGATAAAATTAGGTAGGTCGCTAATAGAGTTCCCTATCTATAATTTTGATATTGACTGAAATCATTTTACTGGAATGTTGGAGGAATCCCTTGTCTGGGTAGAAAGACTAAGTACAATTTTTAATGTTTTGCTTATGTACAAAGTAACAAATATTATAATTGGGTCGGTCAATCGTTTTTCAGTCATTCATTGAATGATAAATAACTACAAGTGAAGGAGATACACGATTTAAATAGCGAAAGATCCAATATTTAAAAATTGTATCTAAAATGACTGGAAAAGTAGAAACAAGACCAGATATAATTTGATCATTATGAGCAAATCCAAAATCTTTGTAGACAGAGCCAATCATTAATTCCCAACCGTGGGGCGAATGGAATCCTATACATAAATCAGTTAATAAAAGAATAGAAAAAGCTTTTATTGTGTCGCTTAAGTTATATAGGAACTCTTGAACCCAAGAGTTAAGAATAACAAGTTCTTCATTACCGAAAATAGAATAACCACTTATAATAATGAAACAGATTATATTTGTCGAGAAGTCTAAAATTGTATGGATAAGACCCTCATTGTGCATCTTGATCAATTGGATCATTTCTTTGTAGATTTCGACGCGAAGCTTTTGTAAATGTGTTTCTGGGTATTCCTTTATCATTTCCTCCAAACGGAGGAGTTCCTCTAAGTCTATTAATTTTTTTAGAATACTCTTTTCTTGAATATCATTCAAAAAAACTTCGGATTGCCTAATATTCCACCAATTAGTAATCCAAGATTCCAGACTTTTTTTAAAAGAGAGAGAGATCCACCAAGGCAAAAATATTATAGATGCAATATATAGAAGGGAAATTAATACTTTTTTTTTTGCCATTTTTTCGTCTGTGAATTTTTGAAGTTTTAATGAACTCACCCCATCTACGTCGACTCTATAGAATACTAATATTTCTATCAAGCATAAGTTATATTCCAAGTCCTAGAGCCCACTTCAAATTCCAGTCAGATTTCGAGAGGAACGAGCCCCCGTTCTATTACAATAAAAAAATAAATTAAAAAATTAGGGACACAAACTATTTAATTTAGTTTTAAGATTGTTTCATATACGTTTACTTTGGCTAGAATAAGCGTTCGGAAGAAACTTACGTTAAGTTATACTATATAAAAAAAGAGGATTTTTTAGTTTTTCCCTCTTGCAAAGTATTCATTCTTTCAGTTCCTTTTTTCAAAATACTTCAATTGGTACACGCAAGAAATAGGCCAATTCAGCGGCTTTTTGCTCAATTTCTCGTGGAGTCAAATTCTCATCAGTACGTGTCAAGGGAATGGCCCCCTGGCCTCTGATTTCCATATAAAGGACACGACGAGCAAAAAGACCCTCTTTATTTTCTATTCTGATGGACTGAATGTCTTTTATAAGGAATCGGAGGAATATGCGCCGATTTTTTCCAGGAAATCCCCAACGAAAAATACACACTATGCCCTCTTTTATATCGAATCGATCATAACCACTCCCCACATTCAACGAAATTGTGCACCACAAGTAGGAGCTAATAAAAAGACCGGCGATCCCATAGAAAGACATCACGACCCCCTGTGGAAAAAAATTTAGTTGCTGAGACGGAAATAAAGATATAAAATTTTTACCAAAATAACTGGAGATTCCGACCAATACAAATCCTAATGAACCTAAAAAAAGAATAAGGGCCCAGCCGAAATTACTGATTTTTCGAGATCCCGCTATAAGTTCTATCCATATACGTTTTGATCGCCAACCCATACTCTCACTAGACCTAGTTGCGTTTTATTGAAATTGGAAGAATAACAAAAATAAATTCAATTTTACTTTTTTGTTTCCGAAGTAACTCTCATCAACAAGTACTATGAATTGCTTAGATCCAAACTAAAATAATAACATCCCTTTCATATGATTTCCTATAGATATCTACATACATATAGAAATATAGTTATAATTCATTTACCCATATACCATGTTTACACATACATAAGAGCTTAGCTTAGACTCGAAATAAGCTACATATTATACCATATTCTACTAAATAGGTATAGGTGTTATCATCCAAGTCAGTTTTGATAAAAAAAAATATAAGAATTGCCCCTTTATAGTATCTAAAAAATCTTGTTTTTTTGAACATGAAGAGATAAAGAAACCATTGCAATTGCCGGAAATACTAAACCCACTAAAGGAACAAAAATTGAGGGAAAGTTGTTAAGCGTTATCATAGAAGGGGTACCTCGATTTAATATTTGTACCTGTTATTTTTATTTATTGTTTTATATTATACTATGAATTATAAGATATCTTATAATTCATAGTATAATATAATAATTTTAATTCTAAAATTATAATATTTTTTTTTTTCAATTTTTATTTGGAACCTATTCACAAATATTTTTCATAGAAATATAAAAAATTTACAGAACCGGTTCGGGTCGTCATTAATCTTTTTGAATAATTTGGAGATAGTAGTACGTATACATATGTATCTAAGCATACCTAAATGATATACCTTATTTTTCGTCCTGATCAATATCACCAAAAGAATTCCTCAGCCCTATCCAATAAATAATTCCATATCTGTACAAAATAGAATAGCCCATTTAGACAGAAATGAAAATGAATCTTAAAATTTAATAATTTTTTTGAAATTAAAATTATTAAATTTTAAGATTCATTAGTAAATTAAGACTCTAAGGTTCTACTGGATCTAAGTTAGATTCAAAGGAAAGAAAGGATATCGCCGAAATAAATCCCTCAGAATGCCCTTTAAAGTATTACGTGGTACGAGTGAATCAAATAATCCTTGTTCAAATAAATAGTCAGCTACTTGTACCCCTTCAGGTATGATAATGTTCAATGTTTGTTCAATTACTCTTTTACCCGCAAATGCAATATAAGCATCGGGCTCGGCAATAATAATATCCCCCAACATACCAAAACTAGCCATCACCCCGCCTGTCGTAGGAGATGTAAGGATTGGTACATACAATGATTTGTTATTTAATTCACATTCATAATCATATAAAGCCGCAGATATTTTAGCCATTTGCATCAAACTCAAACTTCCTTCTTGCATCCGTGCTCCTCCAGAAGCACACACTAGAATAATAGGTAAACGTTTAGTGGTAGCATATTCAACCAAACGTGTTATTTTTTCACCGACCACAGATCCCATACTGCCCCCCATAAACTCAAACTCCATAACTCCAATTGCTATGGGAACTTCATTTAATTGGCCTGTGCCCGTTTGAATAGCGTCAGGTAATCCTGTTTCTTTTTGATAAGAGTCGAGACGCTCTGTATAAGAAGGTCCGTCCCCAAACTTCAACGCAAGAGCTCTCGCTTCCTCTTCACGTTCAGATTGGAATTTCTCAAACTCCAAATTAAAACGTTCCTCAAATTCAGAAAGAATCTTCTCCTGAAGAGTCTTTTGCTCCTCAGAAAGTTCCTTCTCCGAAGGTTTCTCCTCAGAAGGTTCCTTTTCAGAAGGTTTCTCCTCAGAGGGTTCCTCCTCAAAAGTTTCCTCCTCAGAATTAACTTCAGAAAGTTGCTCATCAGAAAGTTCGTCGTCAGAATTAAACTCCTCAGAAAGTTGGACCTCATCATATTCAAAAGGTTCCCTTTCAGGATCAAATGACAATTCAAAAGGATCTAGAGAGAACAGGTCTTCATTTAGAGGATTCCAAGTACCCGGATCAATCGAAAGTTCGAGTCTATCGAAACTACTCATTTTCAAATGAAATCCACAGTATTCACAAATATTCATTTTTTCTTTCAAAAACTTCTTATAATTTAATCCATAACAATCCTCGTTCTCGCAGAGAACCCACAGTGGATTCTCTTCGTATGGAATCTCTTCATATGGATTCTCTTCTACAATTACATTATCAATTACATTATCGGAACTAATAGTTAAATCAGTTCCACCTACAGTTACATCGATATCGTTCGAATTCATAATTAAATTACTACCCTATGTGCTGGTTTTGGTACTGGGCTACTCGCTTTTACAAATATTCCCGCTTTTGCCAAAAAAGTAACTAAAAGCAAAGCATTTAATTACTTAAAATATAAATACAAATTTGATAAGTAAGATAACTGTTACTGTAACTAGTACTGGACTGGTTTAGATCCACCATAACCAGTCA